TTAAAAGGCCTGAAGTAGCAAAGCCTTGGGTAAAAATAACACTTGGTGTGGTTATTGCGCTTAAATGGTTTTTCTTTTTTTTTAAATACGGAACTATATGAATAATGGAGAAACTCCATGAAAGGAAGATTAATGATTCATATAAATCACTTAATGGGAAATGTCCCGAATAAATCCAACGAATGACTAATAATCCTGTTATACAGAAAAAGGTAGCTATCATGCCCTTTTCTGACGAATCATATAGTCTTACGATTTCATCGACTAATAAAGTTATCAAATGAATTGTAATTACAATTGAAACGATCGAAAAGGAGATATGAGTTAATATATGCTCTAAAGTTGAAAATATCATAAAAATCTTAAAAAAAAAAGAGGAATCCTTTAATTATGGAATATGAATCAGTAATTGAGTTCATTATAGGATCTATTGTATCTTTTTTAGGAGATGGCATGCCGCCACTCGGACTCGAACCGAGATGCTCTAGCACTGCTTCCTAAGAGCAGCGTGTCTACCAATTTCACCATAGCGGCTTGCTCAAACTTATAATAGCCTATGAATATTCAACCGTCGAGATTGAAGAAGTCAACTCAATGTAGTATTTGTTAGGAAACATTATAATTGATGAATAAAAATTCATAGGGATTTGAAGGTTCATTAGTTTAGTTTAGGGTATTCGTTTTATTTAACTTAGATCTTTCATTTTATTTATGCTTTTCGGGAATTGAACTGTTGTAACTAGATAGTTCTACCCCATATCCAGGGATAGAACTCAAAAAAGTCTTTTCTCATTTTCATTTTTTAATGATTCATTTCTCATTTATCCGATTTCATAAATCTAAAAAAAATGAATTTTTCAATGAATACAAAATAGGATCTATTTTGAATCACTTAAATTTGACACATTTTTCATAGTTAATATCCCAATTAAAAACGTTTATAAATTTGGTTCAAAGCGGGAGATATATAGAGTAATTCAGAGAAATAAGAATTTAAAAAATTACAAAAAAGTTTCAACGATTCATTCATTTTTATTAAAGATCTTCTATCTGCTCTTTTATAAATATAGAAATAGAGAAAAAAAATATAGAAAAAAGAATAAACTTTTATTCTTGTATCTTGTGTTTATTCTTTTTTCAAAGAATTTTTTTTTAGAATTCAGTAAACAGAAAAATGATTCTTCTACAAATCATAAGAGCGAAAAGAATTCCATTTCATATTGATTAGTCTAAAACAGTAAGTAATGAAAATCATTCATTTTATATTCTAAATGAAATTAGACAACTTTTTGAGTCAAGTCGATTCAGATTATTACAACTTTTGATTACTTATTTTTGTTTGTCGCACAAAAAAACTTTTTGAATTTCCGGTCGAAAGAGATTTTCCTAATGAAAAAGCTTTTAAGGCTGCCCAATATCCTTTCCTTTTCCAAATATTTTTACGAATAAGCTTTTTTGATATAGAAGTACGTTTTTTTGGAACTGCCATTTTAAAATGAAGGGGTTACTTATTATTTTATTCAAGTTGGATGTGAAAGACATCTATTGTTCAAAAGGAATCATTCTTTACTATTCATTATCTATTTGTTTTTTAAATAGCATTCTCTTCATAACAAAGGGATATGATATGTAATTTTTTTCTAGTAATTGGTCAAAATCGAGGAAAGAATACGCCTAATTGGACTTTTCAAATTCGAATGAAACTAGTAACTAAAGCATACATAGCTTGATAAACGAAATTTTAGTAATGTAATTTTTTTTTTTTTAAATAAAAAAAATAGAAAATTAACTTAAATTTCTATAAAGTGACGGATATTATAGTACTTCCTATATAAGTATTTTGTTTTAGTGTTTTTCTTTATCCTTGCTCTATAGATATAAATTGTTGTAATAATAATTGAAATTTTTATTTTGGGCATCTTCATAAATATATTAGTTAATAACTAAGTATCCACTTTTGACTAGTAATTTGGTCATATCAATTGACCAATTGTAATTTATTGATTTGAATATTTGAAGTATTTGGGAAAGACTCAGAATAAGTAAGAATAAAAAATTATAAAATTCTCTTTAAGTTAGTGCATATCTTGATTTCTTTTATTGACTCCTTTCAAAAAAGGTAAGATCCGACGAATCGGAAACAATTAATTAAGATTTTATTTTTTATGGAACATACATCTCAATATGCGTGGATTATACCTTTCGTTCCACTTCCAGTTCCTATGTTAATAGGCGTGGGACTCCTTCTTTTTCCAATGGCAATAAAAAAGCTTCGTCGTATGTGGGCTTTTCATAGTGTTCTATTGTTAAGTATAGTCATGATTTTTTCGATCGATTTAGCTATTGAACAAATAAATAGCAGTTCTATCTATCAATATGTATGGTCTTGGATCATCAATACTGATTTTTCTTTAGAATTGGGCTGTTTGGTCGATCCACTTACTTCTATTATGTCAATATTAATCACTACTGTTGGAATTATGGTTCTTATTTATAGTGA